TTTTAGATGATCCCTATAGAAGAGGAGTATTAGAACAATCTGCTTTTTTCTAGTTACTTCGTTCTCTATTTCTATTTGAGAGAATCTTTAGGAAAAGAATAAAATTTCCGTCGAGCTTAATAAATATGTTGATGTTTCTAGTAAACTAAAAAAATCGTTTAATAGCTATTTTGCTTCCATTTTTACTATACAAAACAAATAATAAAAAAAATGGAAGATTTAGTTACGATTGGAAACAAATTTTCTATATCATTCTCCCTGGATCCTTTACTCATATTCAAAAATTTGGATTCTGGATCCAATTGTAAAAACTTATGTTTCATAATTTTAGAATCAATTCTAATCTAAATTGTATACAAATTACGATAATGTATATTATTCCTCGAATCGTTCGTTGAGAGGTATAAAGGATTAAATCCCTTTAAGTAAGAAATAAAGTTTTTGATCGTGATATGAATCACGCAAGGGACCCCTTAACTATTAAGGGATCTATAGAACGAATCGCACTTTTACCACTAAACTATACCCGCTACAATACCATTATTGTATATAAAAGGATCTTTTGTCGAACAAGGCAATCCGTCCTAATTATGCAATAGGTGCATAATTTTACGATAATTAGAGTGTTGACGTGTTTCGTAAAGGGGCCCCCTAATGAAATTTAGAAAAGGGGGCGAATCTTATTTTTGGATTTTATTTTTGCTGAAGGTATAAAAAATAAAATCAATAATTCTCTCTTTATTTATTTATTTATATATAATAAATAGAAAAAAAAAAGACATATAAGATATATCAAATGACTATCAATCAATATCAAATAAGATATAAAGAAGGCTTTTTTCGAGCCCTACTTTTCTTTTTGTTCTTTTTGTTTATGCGATGTATCATAAGCATAATAATTCTTTTTTTTGAATTGGGGAGAGATGGCTGAGTGGACTAAAGCGGCGGATTGCTAATCCGTTGTACGAATTTTTGTACCGAGGGTTCGAATCCCTCTCTTTCCGTTTATTGATGATTTGGTATTTTTTTCTTTTTAAATTCTGGAGTTTCTTTTTTGTTTTTTTCTTCCCTTTTTGTTTAATTTTTTTTACTAGTTAAAGATGTAAAATAGATAAAAAAACAAAAAAGATTTCAAAATCCAGCACAAGTAAGCAAAACAAAAAAGATTTTCTTATTCTTCACGTCCAGGATTACGTCCTGGATCATTAGATAGGAATCCGAAGATGAAAAGAGAAACAAAGAATATCACTATCGTGTAAACAAATAGTTTTAGAGTAAGCATTACAAAATCTCCAAGATAATTAAAAAAAAAGACAGAGAAAGAGAATAGATTCTCTTCTATTTCATATTATGTTTCCTTTGATACTAAGTTTATAAGAAATGAAGTAATTTCAAAAAAAAAAACTTAGGAAATTTATTTGTAGTAAGAATTGAGTCTTTATATTACCAAAATTTTTTTCATATCCACAATCAAGATCTAGGTATTGGTGGTGGACTCCAATCGAATAATAGAATTTTCATTTTTTAATGGAAAAAACAGAAATGATGGAAAAAACAGAAATGATGAGATGGTCCAGATTTTTATTGTCTATCCAAAAATTTTAATATTTGGAATCAAGGATTCACGCTGTAAAACTTATCTGATCTTTAAAAATGTTATCATTTTTATTTTCGAATAAATTCTTCATTTTTTTCGGACATTATTCAAATTAAAGATCTTATCGAAAACTTACAGCAGCTTGCCAAACAAAAGCTAAGAGAAAAAATAGTAAGGGTATTACTGGCATAAAATCTACAATTGGATTCAAAAAAGCGTAGGCTTCAGGTAATTTTGCCAAGAAAAAACTACTTGAATAAAGGGCAGAGTCAATACAAATACAGACCAAGCTAAAGATATTAAGCATAACAAAAATGTTGTTCTTTAAGAAAATAAATTGTATTTTTGCTTTTTTTGAATTCTCATTTTTATTGTATTTTTTTATATTATGTTATTATTATATATATGATATGATTTATTATATATATAATTTGATTTATTATTATCATTTTTATTTATTATACTCTTTTGATTTATAAATATATAGAAAAATATACAAAAATAAAAGAAATAATTTGAAAAGAAAAAATGGAAAATAATGGAATATAAATAAGTCAACTATATAAATAAGTCAACTATTGAATTAATATTTATAGATAGGAATATTACTAAAGTCAGTAAAAAAACTAAAAAAATGAATCAACTAAGATCATACCCCCAATCCCTTTTTCATTTGAACTTATCCAGTTCAAAACAGTTTCATTCTAAAATCAAAAATCGAAGAAATCATATATTCATACAATATCTTACTTGAATTCTATGTAATGATCAATAAATTCAGTTTAATTCGATATTTATGCATATCCAAATTCTAGTAACAATTTAATTTATTCTATAGAATAAATTTAAGAATAAATTTAGAACTGGAATTGACGAACAACCCATAATAGTATTTATTATTAGTGTCGAATCAAAAATGGGGCGTCGCCAAGCGGTAAGGCAACGGGTTTTGGTCCCGTTATTCGGAGGTTCGAATCCTCCCGTCCCAGATCATATCTATTAACGATGTGATAAATAAAAAAATAAAAAAATAAATTTATTTGAATTGCTAAATGGATCAAAAGTGTATTCTAGGAAATCACCCGCCTTGTATTATTTTTTGAAAGAAACGAACAAAATGGTTATGTTGCTTCCATTTTTGAGACGATTAAAGATCGCCCAAGTAATGTTATGATTCACGAATAATTTAAAGGATCTTGGAACAAGTAAATACTATTTAAAAATTGTCTGAACAATTAATTGTATTAGAATGAAGAAAAAGACTAGATTCGCAAGAAGAAAAGAAAGAATAAAGGGCTCCATAAAAAAAACCTTAAAGGCTCTGGCTCTAAAAGCTCTTTTTTCATTTGAGTTATTTTAAAGTTATCAAAAATTAGGTATGAGGTTGCGAATAAAAATAGTTATTTTATTTATCTCTTAGATTTTAAAGTTATCAAAAATTAGGTATGAGGTTGCGAATAAAAATAGTTATTTTATTTATCTCTTAGATTTTAAAGTTATCAAAAATTAGGTATGAGGTTGCGAATAAAAATAGTTATTTTATTTATCTCTTAGATAGTTATTTTATTTATCTCTTAGAAAGAATTAAGAAAAAAACGTAAACCATTGATTTAACGATTTGATTGATCTATTTAACATCATAATTAAATACAGAATAAAGAACCTATTTTTATATTCCTGTTATTTTAAATTTCTTTGAACAAGGTGCTCAACTTACAGGAACTAGTCAGGATATTTAAAAAAAGGCCGGTGGTTTTATGGAACTTTGCCCTAATCAACAAACGAAATTGAATTAATGAAAATAAAGAGGGTGTAGATAACTTCTATAATACATTTATAGAACTCTTTTCTCTTTTATCCCCCCGCTCTCTTCTTCTATTCATACCTAATTTAGCATTTCCCCGTTAATAACAGGGAATTGAATTTTTAGATTAAAAATAGTTATAAATGGTTTGTTAAATACTTACTCGCTCATTATTATTACTGATCTATACTTAAAACTTAAATGACTATTCATATATTATAATTTTCATGTAAATAGGAGGAAAAAGCTCTATGGAAAAACGGTGGTTCAATTCAACGATGTTTAAGATGTTTAATAGGGGTTTAGAATACAGGTGTGGTTTAAGTAAATCAATAGACAGTTTTGGTCCTATTGAAAATAACAGTGTAAACGAAGACCCATCTATTTTAACTGATATGGATAATACTATTCATAGTTCGAAAAACAATAGTGAGAATTCTACATATAATTGGAATAATTTCATTAATAGTTGTATTGAAGGTTATCTTCGTTCTGAAACCTCTATTGATAGTTCCAGTTTAGATGATAGTGACATTACTAGTTCCAGTTTAGATGATAGTGACATTAGTTTAGATGATAGTGACATTACTAGTTACATTTTAATTTTAGATGATAGTGACATTAGTTTAGATGATAGTGACATTAGTTTAGATGATAGTGACATTACTAGTTACATTTTAGATGATAGTGACATTACCAGTTACATTTTAGATGATAGTGACATTAGTTTAGATGATAGTGACATTACTACTTCCAGTTTAGATGATAGCAATCATAGTGACATTACTACTTCCAGTTTAGATGATAGCAATCATAGTGAGAATGATAGTGATTGTGATAAGGTCCAAAATAGTAGTGAAATCGAGAGTACTAGTATAATCACAACTTATCCAAAAGATTTTTCGCATTTGTGGGTTGCCTGCGACAGTTGTTATGGTGTCAATTATAAGAGATTTTTTAAATCAAAAATGAATATTTGTGAATACTGTGGATGTCATTTGAAAATGAGCAGTTCAGATCGAATCGAACTTTTGATTGATCCAGGTACTTGGAATCCTATGGATGAAGACATGTTCTCTGTGGATCCCATTGATTTTAATTCGGAATACGAACCTTTGGATGAAGAATTGGATGAAGAATTGGATGAAGAATTGTATGAAGAATTGGATGAAGAATTGGATGAAGAATTGGATCCCATTGATTTTAATTGGGAAGACGAACCTTTGGATGAAGACATGGATCCCATTGATTTTAATTCGGAAGACGAACCTTTGGATGAAGAATTGGATAAAGAATTGGATGAAGAAATGGATCCAGATAAAGAATTGGATGAAGAATTGGATGAAGAAATGGATCCAGATAAAGAATTGGATGAAGAATTGGATGAAGAATTGGATAAGGAAATGGATCCCATTGATTTTAATTCGGAAATTGAATTTAATTCGGAAGACGAACCTTTGGAAAATATTCTGGATTCTTCTGACAATCGTCTTCACTGTTCGGAAAATTCTTTTTATCAAAATGTTTATCAAAATGGTTGTTCAGAAAATAGTCTGGATTCTTCTGAAAATAGTTGGGAAGACGAACCTTCTGAAAATAGTTGGGATTCTTCTGAAAATGCTTCTTATCAAAATAGTTATAGAAGGGGAGACGAACCTTCCGAAAATGATGATTATCCAAATAGTTGGGAACAGGAAGCTTTGGAAAATAGTCTGGATTCTTCTGACAATCGTCTTGACTGTTCAGAAAATTCTTTTTATCAAAACGGTTGTTCTGAAAATAGTCTTGATTCTTCTGAAAATAGTTGGGAAGACGAACCTTCTGAAAATAGTTGGGAAGACGAACCTTCTGAAAATGATGATTATCCAAATCGTCTTGATTCTTATCAAGACAAAACCGGATTACTGGAGGCGATTCAAACAGGCACAGGTCAAGTAAATGGTATTCCTGTAGCAATTGGTATTATGGATTTTGAGTTTATGGGGGGTAGTATGGGATCCGTAGTGGGTGAGAAAATCACTCGGTTGATCGAATATGCTACCAATCAACGTTTACCTCTTATTATAGTATGTGCGTCTGGAGGAGCGCGTATGCAAGAAGGAAGTTTGAGCTTAATGCAAATGGCTAAAATTTCTTCTGCTTTATATGATTATCAAATCAATCAAAAGTTATTCTATGTACCCATACTTACATCTCCTACTACTGGTGGGGTAACAGCTAGTTTTGGAATGTTGGGGGATATCATTATTGTCGAACCCGATGCTTACATAGCATTTGCAGGTAAAAGAGTAATTGAACAAACGTTGAATGTGGAAGTGCCCGAAGGTTCACAATCGGCTGAATTTTTATTCGAAAAGGGCTTATTTGATTCAATCGTACCACGTAATTCTTTAAAAGAGGTTTTAAGTGAGTTATTTCATTTCCATGGTTTCTTTCCTTTGACTCAAACTGAAAAATAATTCAGACTCTAATTTGATTTTTGTATTATAATAAATTATTATTATACAAAAATCAAATTAGAACACACAGTAATAAGATAAGAATAGAAAAATACTAAGAATAATATAATAAAAACTTTTATTATCATACACATGTTTTTTGTAGAAATAGAGGGCAAAATAAATCCAGTTATTTCGTTCTACACTCTTTATCTTTAATAAAACATTTATTCTTTTTAGATTTTTCCTTTTGATTCTTAATAAATCTTATTCATTTTTTTCTTTGATTATGGATTTATTATATTATATACTTAATTATGTATACTCCGTATATAATAGATATATATCTATCTATTCATCTCTATTCATTTAGATATACTTAGTATAAGTCTATATGAATTCTAGTGATTATAGACTATCTTTAATATAAGAAAAATCAAAATATATATTAATATAACAATCAACAAAAAATAACATAACAGGTACAAATACGAAATAGAGGTACCCCATTTTATGATAAACTTACCTTCCCTTTTTGTTCCTTTAGTGGGCCTAGTATTTCCGGCAGTTGCAATGGCTTCTTTATTTCTTCATGTTCAAAAAAACAAGATTTTTTAGATATGGGCAAAAGTACTATTATTAATATTACCTTAATAAGATAAGTAGGATTTAATATAACAACAAAAATATTAATATAACAATAAAAAAAAAAACAGGTACAAATATGAAATTGAGGTACCCATTTTATGATAAACGTTTATGTGTTTTTAGTGGGCCTTGTCTTAATTGTAATGTCTGCTTTATTGGTTAATGTTCCAAAATTCATTAGTTGGGGATCAGAAAAACATTGTTGTCGTTCACAAGACGCATGGCTTGACATTGTACCGGGGTCCCGAAAACCAATCAATTTCTTCTGGGCTTCTTTCACTCTTTTAGGTTCATTAGGGGTGTTATATATTTCAGTTTCCAGTTATTATGGTAGACATTTTTTCTCTTTGATTTCATCTGAATTTGTAGTTCCTTTTTTGCCACAAGGGGTCACCCTGACTTTCTATGGAATCGCAGGTCTCTTTCTAAGTTTACATTGGTGGCTTCTAATTTTTTGGAATGTGGGGAGTGGTTATAATTTTTTCGATAAAAAAAATAAAATGGTGTGTTTTTTTCGTTACGGATTTCCTGGAACATATCGTCGTATTTTTCTCCGAGTTCGTATGGAAGATATTCAGTCCCTCATACTACAAGCTAACCCTAACCCAGAACTCAGTAGTGGTGTCCTTTATATGCAAACAAGAGAACAAGGGACCATTCCTTTGACTCCTGTTGATGATTATTATGATAGGACTCCACGCAACGTTATACAAAAAGCTTGGGACTTGTCCAGATTCTTGAGTGTACCAATGGAAATCGTTCCATATTCTTGAGTCTACCAATGGAAATCGTTGTATCAAAAAAATAAATGCTTTCTCTAAGAAAGCATTTATTTTTTTATTTCTGTATTATTTTGTATTCTTTATTTCCAAATTAAAGGAAAAAACAAACTTCCGAATTACAAATAAAAAAAGCGAGAATCGATTCTCAATTTAGATTAAAAAAATTAGAAATTGATAAGGCTCTATTACTTGTATTTACTTGTAATAGAACTTATGCTTGATAGAAAAATTATTATTCTATATAATATAGTTGACAAATGAGATGAAACTGAGTTCATTAAAGACGAAAAATGGCAAAAAAGAAAGCATTCATTCCCCTTCTATGTCTTACATCTATAGTCTTTTTGCCCTGGTGCATCTCTTTTACATTTAAGAAAAGTCTGGAATCTTGGATTACTAATTGGTGGAATACGAAACAATCCGAAATTTTCTTGAATATTATTCAAGAAAAAACGATTTTAAAGAAATTTATAGAGTTCGAGGAACTGTTCCTCTTGGATGAAATGCTAAAGGAATACCCGAAAACACATTTACAAAATCTTCGTATGGAAATCTACAAAGAAACCATCCAATTGATCGAGACGAACAACCAAGACCGTATCCATACGATTTTGCATTTCTGTACAAATATAATATGTTTCCTTATTCTAAGTGGTTATTCTATTAGGGGTAATCAAGAACTCATTATTCTTAACTCTTGGGTTCAAGAATTTCTATATAACTTAAGTGATACAATAAAAGCTTTTTCTATCCTTTTATTAACTGATTTATGTATAGGATTCCATTCAACTCATGGTTGGGAACTAATGATTGGGTCTGTCTATAAAGATTTTGGATTTACTCAGAATGATCAAATTATATCTGGTCTTGTTTCCACTTTTCCAGTCATTTTAGATACAATTTTAAAATACTGGATTTTCCGTTATTTAAATCGTGTATCTCCGTCACTTGTAGTGATTTATCATTCAATGAATGACTGAAAAAACGATCCACCGATCCAATTATAAAATTTGTTTTTTTGTATCTAAAAGCTAAACATTAAAAAATTGACTTATTCTTTTTCGTTCTACTCGTATTCTTCCTATATTCTAGGAAAATCATTTGAGTAAATAGCAGAATAATGGATAGGGAACTATGCCAGTAACCTACCTAATCTTATTGTAGAAATTTTCAGGATGAATGATTGGACCATGCAAACTAGAAAGGCTTTTTCTTGGATAAAGGAAGAGATTACCCGATCCATTTCCGTATTGCTCATGATATATATAATAACTCGAGCACCCATTTCAAATGCATATCCCATTTTTGCTCAACAGGGTTATGAAAATCCGAGAGAAGCTACCGGGCGGATTGTATGTGCTAATTGCCATTTAGCTAATAAGCCTGTAGATATTGAGGTTCCACAAGCGGTACTTCCCGATACTGTATTTGAAGCAGTTGTTCGAATTCCTTATGATATGCAAGTTAAACAAGTTCTTGCTAATGGTAAAAAAGGGGGTTTGAATGTAGGTGCTGTTCTTATTTTACCAGAGGGTTTTGAATTGGCCCCTCCTGATCGTATTTCGCCCGAGATTAAAGAAAAGATGGGGAATTTGTCTTTTCAAAGCTATCGTCCCACAAAAAAAAATATTCTTGTGGTAGGCCCCGTTCCTGGGAAGAAATATAGTGAAATTACCTTTCCTATTCTTTCTCCAGATCCCGCTACTAAGAGAGATGTTCACTTCTTAAAATATCCTATATACGTAGGCGGGAATAGGGGAAGGGGTCAGATTTATCCCGACGGGAACAAGAGTAATAATAATGTTTATAATGCTACAGCAACAGGTATAGTAAATAAAATTATACGAAAAGAAAAAGGTGGATACGAAATAACGATAGTGGATGCATCGGATGGACGTGAAGTGATTGATATTATACCGCCAGGACCAGAACTTCTTGTTTCAGAGGGTGAATCTATCAAACTTGATCAACCATTAACGAGTAATCCTAATGTGGGTGGATTTGGTCAGGGGGATGCAGAAATAGTGCTTCAAGATCCGTTACGTGTACAAGGTCTGTTGTTCTTCTTGGCATCTATTATTTTGGCACAAATCTTTTTGGTTCTTAAAAAGAAACAATTTGAAAAGGTTCAATTGTCCGAAATGAATTTTTAGGTATGTGGATTTATCAACATATTAAGCTGGTAATAAAGAACTAAATTTTTGTTGATAAATTATGGAAAGACCCTTTGGTTTTTCTAGTTTTTTTCTCCTCTATTTAAAGAATTCCTTGTACCGTAGAACTAGTCAGTCATAGTATGTATATTGTGAAGAAGAGTATTTTACTTTGGTTCTTGTCTTTTTTTTCAACTCTACAATTAATTCGAACATATGATTATGTCGCTGTTTTCACATTTCAATGCGCTAGAATAGAAATATATTAATCCTTTTCTATTGTAATAGAATTAAATTCCACTCGATACTAAACCTAAAAAAAAATAGGCAGAGAATATTATATTAAGTAAAGTAGAAATAGGGAAAACAGGATTCTAGGATGGATAATTTGTCTTTTCCTAGAGTCCCATTCCTTATTGTTTATATCGAAATAGATACGTAGTGAAATAATGGACAAACAAAAAAGAGCGCGAATTTAATTCACAATTGAATTCACTAAATAAACTTCCTTAATTAACTTAAAAAAAAAAATTAAATAATAATTCTTGCAAAATAAAATTCGTAGAATACAATATTAT